CTACCTAGACAACAACACAACTTTTGCAAGCTGCCTATTCGAATGAAACGAAGCAGGGAAAATTGAATCCTGCCACTCAAAAGAAGTTCTCAATGCTCTTCCTCAAACAACAGATCGCTGAGAAACAAAGGACTCCAATAACATAAATATAAACAACAGCACAGAAACAAAAGAAATTAAAGACCCCCAAGAAGATACCACATTTCACTTTGCAAATCTATCTGGATAATCCGAATATCGACGAGGCATCCCAGCTAACCCCAAAAAATGTTGAGGGAAAAACGTTAGATTAACGCCTACAAACATCAAAATAAAATGGACTTTCCTCCAAACGACATGAAAAGTAACCCCAGAAATTAATGGGTATCAATACCTAAAAGCACTAAACAGTGCAAAAACAGCCCCCATCCTTAACACATAATGAAAATGAGCTACCACATAATAAGTATCATGTAAAACAATATCAAGAGAAGAATTAGACAATACAATCCCAGTCAACCCACCAACCGTAAATAAAAAAATAAACCCCAAAGCCCACATAATAGGTGGCTCAGTCTTGTTTACAAATCCATGAATAGTAGCCAATCAACTAAACACTTTAATGCCAGTAGGCACAGCAATAATCATCGTCGCAGCAGTAAAATAAGCTCGAGTATCCACATCTATCCCAACAGTAAACATATGATGAGCCCAAACAATAAACCCTAAAACTCCAATAGATACAATAGCATATACCATCCCCAAATAACCAAAAACTTGCTTTTTCCCAGCATAATGCATAACAATATGTGAAATCATACCAAACCCAGGCAAAATCAAAATATACACCTCTGGATGCCCAAAAAACCAAAACAAATGCATATATAAAATAGGGTCACCCCCACCAGTAGGGTCAAAAAATGACGTATTAAGATTTCGATCAGTGAGTAACATAGTAATGGCACCAGCCAACACAGGTAATGCCGCAACTAACAAAATCGCTGTTACAGTAACAGCCCACACGAACAACGGAATTCGCTCAGCCACTAAACCAGGAGATCGCATATTCCCGACAGTAGAAATAAAATTGATAGCACCCAAAATAGAAGAAGCACCCGCAAGATGTAACGAAAAAATAGCCAAATCAACCGAAGCCCCAGAATGAGCAACATTCCCTGACAACGGTGGATAGACCGTCCAACCAGTCCCGACACCGCTCTCCACTAACGAAGACCTCAACAACAAAAAAAGAGCTGGCACAAGCAATCAAAACCTTAAGTTATTAAGACGAGGAAAAGCCATGTCAGGGGCCCCAATCATAAGTGGAATAAGTCAATTTCCAAAACCACCAATCATCATAGGCATCACCAAAAAGAAAATCATTATAAAAGCATGCGCCGTAACAATCACGTTATAGAGCTGATCATCTCCCAGCAATCTACCTGGCTGCCCCAACTCCGCCCGAATCAAAAGCCTCAAAGCTAACCCAATTAACCCAGACCATAAAGCCAACAATAAATACAACGTACCAATATCCTTATGATTCGTAGAACATAATCACCGCAACATTACCAAAACTAACTAACCTTTAACCCATCAATCAAGTGTAAAAAACCTCAGGAGAAACCCTCTCCACTCCAATTGGTATAAAAGAATGGTTCACGCCACAAATTTCACTACATTGCCCAAATATAACACCCGACCTCATCAAATGCATCCCCAATTGGTTAATTCGACCAGGGATAGCATCAACCTTGACGCCCATAGAAGGAAGAGCTCAAGCATGAATAACATCAGCAGACCTCACAAGAACTCGCCTATCAACTCCATAAGGCAATACACATCGATTATCAACCTCCAATAACCGATAACCCCCCTCTACAATATCACCAGCCCCCACCATGTAAGAATCAAAATTCACAGATTGACCACCATCACCATACTCATACTCCCAATATCACTGATGCCCCACAGCCTTCAAACTAACCGCAGGCCCCCCAACTTCATCTAACAAATACAACAATCGAACAGAAGGAATAGCCAAAATCAACAACAATAATCCTGGAACTACAGTCCAAGCTGCCTCAAGCCTCTGAGCCTCCATAAGAAACCGAGAAGACAACCTACTTTTTAGTAAACAAAACATCATATAACCAACAAACGACGACACCATAACAAGCACAAACATAGCATGATCATGAAAAAAAGTCAACTCAAAACTTAAAACTCTAAAACTATCCTGAAACCCTAACTGACCCCAAAAGCTCATTCACTCCATACTACCATTAACCGCCCCACAAAGTCAAATACCAAAACTCACATTTCATTCCAACCTAACGAAAAGATCTTTCCCATCTATAGAACCACAATCTATTGTTTTCCTTAAACTACTCGTTACTCTCTCTAATATAGAATCTCAATTACTATTCTTCACAAAATCTTTAATAACTAAAGTATTCTTATACAACAACCCTACCTAAACTTATAAAGAGAAGTAGCCGAGCTAATATGAGGCTTCTAACCACATAAAGAGAGGTTTAACTCCTTTCATTTCTCTCTAAACTATACCCATAACTAAATGAAATCGCCACACAAATTCTTATTCCTATCCCTAATAATCAGAAGCACTTGCATAGTAATTTCCTCATCCAACTGATTAATGACATGAATAGGCTTAGAAATCAACATACTAGGATTCATCCCCCTTATATACTTAAAAGAAACCCCAAACGAATCAGAAACGGCCGTAAAATACCTAATCCCACAATCCCTCGGCTCTACAATTTTCATCGCTTCTGCCACAACCTCCCTACACCTCAACAATCTACAATCCTTAATACCAATTGCAATATGCCTAAAATTGGGGGCCGCACCATTCCACTTCTGATTCCCACCCGTAATAGCAGGACTCCCCCTCCTACCAGCCTTCATCCTTTTAACATGACAAAAAATCGCACCCATTTTTGCCATCAGCTCTTTTAGTCCAATACTAACTAACAAAATTATCATAGTTGCAAGAATCAGGGCCCTATGAGGTGGAATTGGAGGAATAAATCAAACTGACATTCGCTCCCTACTAACCTACTCCTCAATTGCACACACTGGATGAATACTAGCTAGCATTAATAGCACCGCCCCCGTCCTAGACGTCTACATCATAACTTACATCCTTATCAACGTCTCAATCTACACCTCCCTAATCTCAACCTCCACAAAATTCCACAAACAACTTTTTTCCTCCAAAGAACCCTACGACTCACTTTTACTGGCCACTAGCATCCTCTCATTAGGAGGTCTCCCCCCGCTTACAGGCTTTATTATAAAATTACTAGTCATTACCTACACCCAAGCTAGATTATTTATTATCTTTACCCTAATCCTAGGAGCCCTAATCAGCCTATTTTACTACCTCTCATTAACTTTCTCCCCCCTAATGGAACTTAGCAAAATACGCCTAACAAAACCTAACACCTCAAAGCCTTCAGTAGTATTTTTCCTCGCTCAAATCCTACCACTATCCACACTTCTATTCCTCTTTTAACGGTGGGATAAGCTAACCTCTAAAGCTGTTGGGCTCATAACCCAAAAATAGACACATTCTTCCCACTAAGAACCCCTTCTACACCTCAAACAAAAAATCAAAAAGTAAAATCAATAGCCTATACTTCCCCTACCCCTCCCACTCTAAAGAACCCTCTCGCCACTCATGAACAACCCCCCCAAATAACAAAACCAAAAAAACCAACAATGTAAAACAACCACCAATTCACATTAAAGGCCTCCCAACAACCATTACAGCCGGAAATAACAAAACAATCTCCACATCAAAAACCACAAAAATAACAGCCAACAAAAAGAAACGTAAAGAAAAAGGCACTCGAGAAGACCCTATAGGGTCAAACCCACACTCAAATGGTCTCGATTTTTCTCGACCAAAAAACAAAGAGAACCCCAAAAATAACCCAACCACCAACAACACAAGACCCAATACTAAAGATAACAAAATTCTTACTATAACTTTTTCCATTTACCTAATAACTAGATAACACCCACAACACCAAGCCCCATCTGATAACTAACTTATCAAAAAACTTCCATTTACTTATATTTTAATAATACTAACTAACTCAAAAATCTTACCTAAGATGAGACTACAAGTTCTATACTTTAATCAAAAGACTTGATTTGCAATCAGCCATTGAGTGATACCCCAACACTCTAGAACTACCACACAATAAAGGACCTCGGAGAATATTTGCCTTGAAATCAAACAGAAAGTGTTCGACTCACTTATCCTTTTATAGTACAATCAATCGCGCTAATTAAGTGTTCACTTACGCACATTGACTTTTCACGTCAAAAGAGCATACTAATGCACTTAGCTACCCAAAAACACACCCCCAACTCACCAGCAAAATCTTTAATACACCCCAAAATAACCAACTTCCTAGCAATCAGCCTCGCGCTAACTTTTATAACCCTACTGTATAGACCCTGACTCACTCAAACAACATGGGCCATAGACCCTCCGCCAGCCACTTCTACAGAAATCCATAACCCATCACCAAACGGTAGCGGGGACACAACAATCCCCTCAAATCCAGGAAATTATCCAGTGATCGCCAGACAAAAACACACAAACATCACCCAACCCACAACATCCCAACAAGCCATAAACCCATAATCCAGCCCTCACACTACAGAGATTTAAGTTAAACAAACTAATAGCCTTCAAAGCTTTAATTGACACCAAGTCAATCTCTACCTATCTTCAAACAAGAAACTACAGTGTTATGGTTTCGGCCCATAAAAAGGCACAGATTTTGTGCCCTTGTTTTGTGAATATTTCATTGACGTATCAGGTTAACTAGGCTAATTGAACTACATATGGTAGCCCACACACATTGTGCCTTAGAGTCAACTCATGTAAAGCCTTTAATAGGTTTAACTATAGTGTAAGTTGACTTCAGGACTTCATCACCAATTGAACCTAAGGTTATAACCCCACAACACCAATGTCCTATATTAGGCTAGCTAGGACACTAGGCCCTAGAAAACAAGCCAACAGAGGTGGCAAAAATGGTGCCAGCAGTCGCGGTTATACCATTACCTCAAGTTAACCCACACAAACAGGGATCAACCACAAGACTAAAAAATTAACTTTCTACGTAAAAAATAAATTATAACTAAACCCAACTAAGTCATTTTTACTACAAATCCCAACAAACCACAACCTCAAAACCCGGATTAGATACCCGGCTATTGTGTGGCCCAACACAAAAAGAATACTACAAGCGAAAGCTCAAACCTCAAACAATGTGGCGGTGCTTAACTCCTCATCAGGGGATCCTGTGTCTTAAATCGATAATCCACGAAAACCTTAGCTTTCTTAGTACTCAGCTTGTGTATGGCCGTTTATGCTTGCTCAAAAAAGATTAAAAAGGAAGCAATAGAGTTACACCCCTTAATTCAGGTGACATACAGCCAATAGAAAGCTGACTCATGGGATACAAATAAATACACTACCAGAATTGAAAATCAAACTTTTTAATAAAGGAGGACTTGAAAGTAAGATGATACATCACATAAAGGTAATCTGAACAAGAACTTAAGCGCGCACAAATCGCCCGTCACTCCGGCAGTAAAGCCGGACAAGTCGTAACACAGTAGGGGTAATGGAAATTGCCCCTATCACGTCCAAGGTGGCCGAGATTTTAGGCACCGAGCTTTTAACTCGATTACAGTATCTTACTCCAGGACAGTCTTGAGAAGCTAATTAGCATCGGTCTTGTAAACCGAAGATAGGATATAAATCTCCCCAAAGCTACACAGCAAAGTGGCCGAGATCTTAGGCAAAAGATTGTAGCTCTTTATACGGGTTATCCCCTTTGTAAGCCATCACCCTATTTTACACAACAGAATTCAAGAAAATACTCATCCCGCACAGTACACATCAAAACAGCCTTATATTAATGCCCGCAAGGGCTATACCTTTCGCACATTACAGAAAAGCTTACAACTTGTCCCTTTCGCATCATGGAGAAGCAACATAAAATTAGCAACCTAAGCTCCCGAACAACTATGAGCTACTAAATCTTAAAAATCAATGTATCACAATTGATAAATTAACTTTTAGTAGGAGTGACAAGCCTTCCATATAGTTAAATAGCTGGTTTTCCTACAAAAGCATCAAAGTGCTACCTTATAGAACACTGACAATTCATAAACCCCTATAAAGGCTAACCTTCTGAGGATTAGCTCGGAAGGGCTACAAAAATATATAAATCCTATTACCCAAAAGTAGGCTTAAAAACAGCCACCCAATAGCGTTCCAGTTAATGACTCACCTCAAAACACAATATCCAATCACCAATTTAAAACCAACAAAGGAACTTAGCGTAGAACATACTCACACTAATGAACCGGCATTCTATTAGTATTTATTCAACACTTATCCAAAAATTAAACAAAATCGAACCCTAAAAATCCAACACCAAAAACTATATAGAGTGAACTCGGCAACAAAGTTCTCTGCCTGTTTACCAAAAACATCGTCTTCTGAACTTATTCATAGAAGATAATGCCTGCCCAGTGAAATATTTAAACGGCCGCGTTAGCGTGAGCGTGCTAAGGTAGCGTAATAAATAGCCTCTTAATTGGAGGCCAGTGAATGGCAAGACTAGGAACACCTGTACCCTTTATATCAAAAAAACTTTTCATCTAAGTGAAAAGACTTAGATAGCAAAGGAAGACGAAAAGACCCCGCGGAACTTTACTTTTTCTCGTATCCACGCCAAGGAGCACAAAGATACAAAAAGTTGGATTTGGGGCAATCTCGGAACCTCCAAGCTTCCGATCTATGAAAAAGAAAATTCAAAATTTGATATAGACAAAATAGAAGTTACCCCGGGGATAACAGCGTTATCCAACTTAAGAGTACACATCGAAAGTTGGGTTTGCGACCTCGATGTTGGCTTAAGGACATCCACATTAGTGCAACCGCTATGGAGGGATAGTCTGTTCGACTATTACACCCTTACACGAGCTGAGTTAAGACCGGCGCAAGCTAGGTTGGTTTCTATCTCCTTTAAAATATTCTTCTTGATTGTACGAAAGGACCCCAAGAGATGCACCCAATATAAGCACACTTTAAACTCATTACCTCTTTAAACAAAACTACAACTATAATGTGGGTTAGTATAATAATACCACTGACTTAGGATCAGTAAATAAGTAACTACTTACCCACCAACCTAAGGGAAAGAAGCTACACTTTAGCAATTAGCTGTTACCTAATAAATAGTGAATAATTCACCTGCCCTACATCAGAAAATAGTTTAAAAAAAACAAAAACTTTGGGAGTTTTAGCTTTAGGAATTCTAATTTTCTGAATCAAATTATCTATACGAAAAACTCACCCCATCATTAAAGTGCTAAATAATTCTCTTTATGATCTCCCAGCCCCCACAAACTTATCCACCTGGTGGAATTTCGGTTCTCTTCTGGGCCTATGCCTAGCTACACAAATTATTACAGGCCTTTTTCTAGCTATACACTACACATCAAACGTAGACCTTGCCTTTTACTCAGTCTCTCACATTTCACGAGATGTAAATTTTGGTTGACTTATACGAGCCATTCACGCAAACGGTGCCTCATTCTTCTTTGTCTGCCTCTACCTTCACTCCGGACGAGGAATATACTATGGCTCATACCTAGCCACAGAAACTTGAAACATTGGGGTTATCCTAATATTCCTAACCATAGCAACAGCCTTCCTAGGTTACGTTCTCCCATGAGGACAAATATCCTTTTGAGGTGCCACAGTAATTACCAACTTACTATCAGCAATTCCTTACGTAGGCAAAACCTTAGTCTATTGGTTATGAGGAGGCTTTTCAGTCTCTAATGCTACTTTAAATCGATTTTTTGTACTTCACTTCTTACTCCCATTTGCTATTGCAGCTTTTGCTGTAATTCACCTCCTGTTCCTACATCAAACAGGATCCAACAACCCCCTTGGTATCTCTTCAAATGTCAGCCTTATTCCATTTCATACCTACTACACAGTAAAAGACATTGTCGGATTCGTTTTTCTCCTAGGCCTACTAGCAACTCTTTGCTTCTTTTCACCCAATCTCCTGACAGACCCAGAAAACTTTATCCCAGCAAATCCCCTAAGAACCCCAGTCCACATTCAACCAGAGTGATATTTCTTATTCGCCTATGCAATCCTACGATCTATTCCAAACAAACTCGGCGGAGTACTTGCATTAGTACTATCCATCTTAATCCTAATTATCATACCGCTAACCCACTCTAACACCATACGCTCAATTAGATTTTACCCAATAAACCAAACACTCTTCTGAAGATTTGTTGGAATCTTCTTAATTTTAACTTGAATTGGTAAACAACCAGTTGAAGACCCGTTCATCTGAGTAGGCCAAACCTTCTCTACTCTATATTTTATGTACTTCATACTCGCCCCCCTAATGGCCAAAGCATGAGATTTTGTAATCTTCTACCAACCACCTAGCATACCACAATAGTTTAAGGATAAGTAGTTTAAATATAAAACATAACACTGAAAATGTTAAAATGACACTTGCCCTTTTCCAAAAGCATTCATCTGGTAAAAAAACTTAACATAAATTATAAAAAAGACAAACTCACCAGCAAAGAAACCCTCAAAACCATAAAAATTCGAACAAATACTAACAACCCTTTTCCCTGCACGCTAAAAGAGAACCTAATACCGTCTCTCAACACTTTAAACATACCCTGCCCCCCAAAAATCTCTATCCAACCTTGATCCAAATGTAAATGAGCTAGCACACCCCCCTTCAAACCTACACCAGCTACTAGCCTCCCAGAAATTAAACTCATAAATCACATTGTAGAAAAAAACCGCCCCAACCAACCAACGAACGTTATCTTAAACTTGTATACCCCCAAATACCTAATAACCCCATACATTAATCCAATAAGTGTGACAAACATAATAACCACCTTCCCAAAAGAACCAACTACATCAAACCCATTTACGGCCACCCAAACCCCTTGTAAAACCCAACCCCCCAGAATCGCTCCTACTGCCAAAATCAAAATAGAAACTACCATATAACCCCTCTCAGACCCAAAAGAAGACAAAGAACTCCCAAAACTCTGCCCAAACACAGCCACCAGCAAAATTCGTAAACTATATACTAACCTTAAACCAGCCCCCACCAACACAACAACAATCTCTAATCTCCCATTAAACCCACTAAAAGCCCCCTCTAAAATTAAGTCCTTAGAATAAAACCCGCTAAGAAACGGTATACCACACAAAGACGCACTCCTTAATACTAAACACCCACTCCTAAAAGGCAACAAAGAATTAATCCTCCCCAAAATCCGACCATCCTGCACGTCTCCTGTAGAATGAATAATCGACCCTGCACACAAAAACAACAAGGCTTTAAACAGCGCATGAGTAAATAAATGAAAAACAGCAATAATTGGATAACCAATCCCCACCGTAAACATTATAAGCCCAAGCTGCCTAAGCGTTGACAAGGCAATAATCTTTTTTAGATCAACCTCATAACAGGCCCTCAACCCAGCCATCAACAGTGTCAAGCCACCCACCTTTCTCAAAACTCACAAAACCTCTGGCCTCTCTAACAAAGACCCATAAAACCGAATTACTAAATAAACACCCGCTGTAACCAAAGTCGACGAATGAACAAGAGCCGATACCGGAGTAGGAGCGGCTATCGCCGCAGGTAATCAAGCAGAAAACGGAATTTGTGCCCTTTTGGTTATGGCTCCCACTACCACTAAAAAACAAATTAACGCCCCAAAACTACCAAACAACCCATAACCAAAACGTCACTCACCCCAATTAATCAAAAAACAAATAGCCAAAATCAACAAAGCATCGCCAATTCGATTAACCAGTACAGTCAATATTCCAGCAGCTAAAGACTTTTTATTTTGGTAGTAAATAACCAAAGCAAAAGAGACGATCCCCAGACCATCTCACCCTAAAAGAACTGTAATCAATCTAGGAACAAAAATTAATAAATTCATCGAACCAACAAAACCTATAATTAAAAGTATGAATCGCCGAATAAACACCTCACCCTCCATATAAGATACACTAAATAACGACACTGAACCGGAAATTAAACAAACAAAACAACAAAAAATAACACTAATATAATCAACAATAACCGGCACAGTTCACTCTCTACCACACAAAGAAAAAAACTGTCACTCAATCAAATAACCACCGCCCGTATAAACAACCCCCCAAACCCCAAATACTCACATAACTACCCTGACAAAAAACAGAAAAATAGACGAAAGTAAAGGAGCCCCTAGTTGTCCCAAAATTTTCATACAGCACCGCGAATTCCTCCGTAAAGCAACCACAACAGGTAACTCCTTAACACTCTACTAATGCTATTCTACTCCTATACTAAGGTACTGAGAGATCTATAACCCTCTATCTCTCTTATTATAAGCATCTTACCCACAGGTAACTCCTTAACACTCTACTAATGCTATTCTACTCCTATACTAAGGTACTGAGAGATCTATAACCCTCTATCTCTCTTATTATAAGCATCTTACCCACAGGTAACTCCTTAACACTCTACTAATGCTATTCTACTCCTATACTAAGGTACTGAGAGATCTATAACCCTCTATCTCTCTTATTATAAGCATCTTACCCACAGGTAACTCCTTAACACTCTACTAATGCTATTCTACTCCTATACTAAGGTACTGAGAGATCTATAACCCTCTATCTCTCTTATTATAAGCATCTTACCCACAGGTAACTCCTTAACACTCTACTAATGCTATTCTACTCCTATACTAAGGTACTGAGAGATCTATAACCCTCTATCTCTCTTATTATAAGCATCTTACCCACAGGTAACTCCTTAACACTCTACTAATGCTATTCTACTCCTATACTAAGGTACTGAGAGATCTATAACCCTCTATCTCTCTTATTATAAGCATCTTACCCACAGGTAACTCCTTAACACTCTACTAATGCTATTCTACTCCTATACTAAGGTACTGAGAGATCTATAACCCTCTATCTCTCTTATTATAAGCATCTTACCCACAGGTAACTCCTTAACACTCTACTAATGCTATTCTACTCCTATACTAAGGTACTGAGAGATCTATAACCCTCTATCTCTCTTATTATAAGCATCTTACCCACAGGTAACTCCTTAACACTCTACTAATGCTATTCTACTCCTATACTAAGGTACTGAGAGATCTATAACCCTCTATCTCTCTTATTACTCTCTTTATTACCTTTTAGCTACCGGCCCAACTTCCTCACCTATTATGTTAAAATTAATTGTATTAAGTCATAACTTTTTTAGTAAATGAAACAACTATCATCAATAAGTCGATGACTATGAAGACTAGTGGTTTCCACGAATGAGTTTGGATCATTAAATGGAGTTAAGAACTCCGCCTTCAAATCACCCGATTTCTTGTCTTGTAGTATATAATTACTATTACTGTAAACTGCAACTTTACCAAAGCAACTAGCCAAGACATAAACCACAGTATCACGCCGGAAGAACGGACTACCCTGATGAGGTAGAATATGGATTCATGCCCTGATACTTGCCAAAAAGTAGTATATAAATTACAACTTGCTTACACCAAGTAAAAGGTCTCAAGCCCTTTTTGAAGTAAAGTGGCAGAAAAGTGCCTTAGGTTTAAGCCCTAATCAGGGAGATCACTCCCTTTACTAATCATTCAACACGTACTATCAACCCTCATCACCTATATCTTAATTCTACTTGGTGTAGCTTTTTTCACCTTATTAGAACGTAAAGCCTTAGGTTATTTTCAAATCCGAAAAGGTCCCAATAAAGTAGGAATCATTGGAATCCCACAACCACTGGCTGACGCCTTAAAACTTTTTGTCAAAGAATGGATTACACCGCTATCATCCAACTACCTTCCATTTATCTTGACCCCAACAATCATACTAATCCTAGCACTTAGGCTTTGACAACTATTCCCCTCCTTTACGCTATCTTCTCAAATAACTTTAGGAATACTCCTGTTCTTATGTATTTCCTCCCTAACAGTCTACACAACCCTAATAGCAGGATGATCCTCTAACTCAAAATATGCATTACTTGGGGCCATTCGAGCAATAGCTCAAACCATTTCTTACGAAGTAACCATAACATTAATTATCCTATTTTACCTGTTTTTAAGTATGAAAATAGACCTAGTCACAATTCGTTTAATCAACCATTCCATGCCAACCATCACACTCTTTCTCCCCCTAGGGATCATATGAACTGTAGTCATCTTGGCAGAAACAAACCGAGCCCCGTTTGATTTTGCCGAAGGGGAATCAGAACTTGTATCAGGATTTAACGTAGAATATGGCGGAGCAGGCTTCGCTTTTTTATTTATAGCTGAATACAGAAACATTTTAATAATAAGACTCCTTACGTCATGCCTTCTAACAGGTACACTAATCGTATCCATTCCTGTAGCAGTACTCTTCCTCTGAACCCGAGCTACCCTTCCACGCTATCGTTATGACCTGCTAATAGCAATGGCTTGAAAATCCTTTCTACCAACAAGGTTAGTAATTTTACTGGCTCTAATCCCACTTTTATTTCTATAAAACTACAACCTAACACAGATAGTATACAAGTACAGCTGCCTTCCAAGCAGAAAGCCCAAATTTGGTCAGTGTAATCACACTCCTAACTTTGTCAACCCTATGGCTATATTCCATACTTAGAATGGCCCTCCCAATACACCCACTGTCCTTAGGCATAATAATCCTAACCTTAGCTTTTATCAATTGCATCCTTATTGCTACAATAAGCCCATGATATGCATATATACTTTTCTTCATCTTCATTGGTGGCATACTAGTTATATTTGCCTACATCGCATCACTCTCGCCCAATACCACATTCTCTATCAATAGCCAACTAATGCCCGCCGCCTTAACCACCTTTATTCTTGGTTTCTCTACTAACCTAAACTTAACATCAAACTACCTAACTAACCCAGAACTCAGCCTCAGAGTAACCACTTCAACTCAAGCCCTTAGATCACTATACTCTCATGGTGGTAACTCTTGCGTAATTCTTCTAGCCTGCGCGCTATTATTTACTATAGTCGCCAGAGTAAAACTTTGCAAACCCAAAACAGGTGCGTTACGCCCATACCTTTAATTGCACCCACCGTTTATTATAATCCACTAAACAATATTTATTTATAAACTATAAGAACATTATCAATGATACCCCAGCCACCCCTAATGGTAACACCAACCTAAATCTGATTAAGTAATTAATAAACTCTTCTACTATAACACTCCCACGAATCCACGCTGGGCACTGACCATGTTGGGTAGCAGAATAAACATACCAAGAATAAAGACCGCTCAAAAAAGTTATAGCTCCAGTAAAAACAGCAAAAACCGTGCAATAGCTTAAAACAGAAATTCCCAACATTAACTCCCCCCACAAATTTAAAGAAGGTGGAGCAGCTATATTAATAGCACATATTAAAAATCAGCATAAAGCAACACCAGGCACCAACACTAATCCTCCCTTTACCAAATATAGTCTTCGAGTTCTATAGCACTTATACGTCTCTCTAGCCAAAAAAAACATCCCAGAGGAACATAGACCATGAGCAATTATTATTATTAAACACCCTAATCACCCCCAATCAGTATTAGAAAACACACCACCTAAAACCAATCTTATATGGCCTACAGATGAATAAGCCACCAAAGCCTTTACATCATTTTGAGCAAAGCACACCATTCTTGCAACAACTCCACCACTCAACCCTAAACAAAACACCAAGGTTACAGTTAAAGATCTACACAACCCCAATGTATAAAAAACACGGATCAACCCATAACCACCCAACTTTAATAAAACGCCAGCCAGAATTATGGACCCAGCCACTGGAGCCTCGACATGAGCTTTAGGTAATCATAAATGAAACCCATAAATTGGTAGCTTAACTAAGAAAGCCAACGAGGCACACAACGTAATCAATCATCCTCACCCAAAATTGGTAGAATACCTCCACCCCCAAAAAACAGACCCACCTTCAACCAAAATTAATAAAATCAACACCAACAAAGGAAGAGAAGCTCTAACAGTATAAAGCATTATATATTTACCAGCCTGCAATCGCTCAGGCTGATAACCCCACCCCAAAATAATCAACAAAATAGGAATTAACCTGAACTCAAACATCACATAAAATTTAATTAATGAGCTAAATCTAAAACAGAAAATAAGCACCAAAGTTAACACCAAAACCCAAAAAATAAATCTAACACCCCTATTCACACTTTTCCTCACATCCCGCACCCTAGCCAGCACTCTTAACCCAGAAACCAAAATAGTCAATGACACAAGCCCAAAGGAATAATTATCAACAATCAATGTATCGCCCCAACATCCAGCTAACCCAATCGGCCTAAACCACAGCTCAAATCTAGCAACAAATATAACTACACAACCTCAAACAAATCTTCACCACAACAAAATTTGCCCAAACAACCCAACAACAGCCACAATCACCCCCATAACGAGAAGACTAAAAATGACCAGAAACCAATCCCCTAACGTAATCACTACCAGTTCTGCGAACCAAAGAAACCAGCACCCTTAACCCAAGTGCTGCTTCACATACCCCAAAACCCAAAAAAATTAAACAAACACTTCTTAACCTACCTAAGAATCAAACCACGCTAAAAATCATAATATAAACACTCAATGTAAAAACCTCCATCCTCAATAAGACCCCAAAAAGCCTCTTCCGCTGAGATATTATACACACCCCCCCAATCAACACCCCAATAACCCCCACACCCACAACAGGAAAAAATCTCATATTATATTACTAACTTGACTTCAAATACTTATTAAAACCTCACCCGATCCTTCTACCAATACCTCCACCTACCTTCTTAACACTCTTATCTCTTGTAACTTTATACTCCCCACTAGCTCTCCACCAAAAAATTACCATAATCGAAACTCAACAAATCAAAAAAAACAGAAATACTATCACCCATGATATAGGACTTAACTGAGGCACAAAAGAATACCACACAGGTAATACAAGCTCGACAAGCTTAAGTTATACTTTAACTAATTCTTTATTTACTCCACTAATGTCTTACTTCTATAGGATGATCAGAAGAATATAATCCAACCAGCAAAACAAAAACATAAGCTTGTAAAAACCTAACAGCAAACTCAAATAATACATAACCCCACATTACCGCACTTCCCAATACCCCTCCCGTCAAAGACATACCATACAAAAATCCTACCAAATATTCCCCAATAACATGTAATATTAAATGCCCCATAGTAATGTTCGCAGCCAATCGAACCCCCAAAGTAATTGGACGGATTAGAATCCTAACCCTTTCAATTAACACAAGCAAAGGAATTAACCCTATTGGGCTTCCCCCAGGAACCAAGTGAGCTGCTCTCTGACCCCAAGAATAACTTCACCCCCTAAAAACCAAACAGGATCACACTACTCCAGCCAATACAAAAGTTAACGATAAATGCCTAGTTGGGCTAAAAACATCTGGCACCATGCCAGAAATATTTACAATAAAAAGCATCACAAACAAAGAAACCTGCCCTAAAGCAAACCCACCAAAGAATTTCCCAGAACAATTCTTCACTAATCCAACAACCAACTCAACCAGCAAAGAAGAAACAACACCAATACCAGAAACCCCAACTCATAACTGCCTTAGAGAAATCACTAACCCAACAAACCCACTCAACCAAACAAAACCTCAAACCCTAAAACTAGAATACACACCAGCGTCCAAAGACGAAAAAATATCTATTAACATCCACTAAAAACTTTTACTTAAGACCCTCACCAGTAAATACACAAATATAAAAAAATCCACACTACATCAACAAAATGCCAATACCACGCAGCAGCCTCAAAACCAAAATGATGAGAAACAGAAAAATGGTGTAAATAACAACGCGCCGTACAAACAACCAAAAAAGCTCTCCCAATCAAGACATGCAACCCATGAAACCCAGTTATAACAAAAAAAGTAGACCCATAAACTCTATCAGCAACCCTAAAAGAAGCCTCCTGATACTCTCCCCACTGCAGAACAGTAAAATAAGCGCCTAAAAGCACAGTCAAGCCCAAACCATACAAAGCCTCCTCACGACTTCCTACCATCAATCCATGATGTGCCCAAGTAACCCTCACACCAGAACCTAATAACACAGCCGTGTTCAACAAAGGCACTTTAAACGCATTTAATGGTAAAACACCAACAGGTGGCCAAACACAACCCAATTCAATTGTAGGAACAAGTCTTCTGTGAAAAAACCCCCAAAAAAAAGCAAAGAAAAAACATACCTCAGAAAAAATAAATAAAACCATCCCTCAACGGAGATTCCTACCCACTCAACTAGTATGGTAACCCTGATAAGTACCCTCCCGAACCACATCTCGCCACCACTGCACCATAGTTAAAATAATCACCAAAATACCCAACACCATCAAACCTCATCCCTTCCCATGAAATCACCTTACCAACCCAACCGTTAAAAACAACGCCCCCCTCGCCGCAGTAAAAGGTCACGGACTAAACTCTACCAAATGAAAAGGATTACGTAGCATTTATCTCAACTTCCATACTAATGT